GTTCTTGTAGTTAAATTTTTTTAACGGCGGTTTTTCAGGCCGCAGATCTCAGAGAAAGGCTGAGCGGGAACTTATGATAGAATTTGTTTTGTTTCTTGGATTATGCTTTGTTCTAGGGGGGTTGGCGGTTGCGTCCAACCCCTCTCCTTATTATGGGGTGTTGGGGTTGGTTGTGGCGGCGGTTGCGGGGTGTGGTTGATTGGCGAGTTTAGGGGTTTCTTTCGTTTCTTTAGCCCTTGTTATGGTTTATTTGGGGGGGATGCTGGTGGTGTTTGTTTATTCGGTGTCGTTGGCGGCGGATCCTTATCCCGAGGCTTGGGGTAGTTGAGGGGTTGTTGGTTATGGCTTTGGAATGGGGTTGGTTGTGATGGTGGGGATCGTTATGAGTGGTGTGTTAGGGTTTTTAGGGGAGGGAGAAACGGTGAATAGTAGTGGTTTGTTGTCGGTTCGGTCAGATTTTAGTGGGGTGGCTGTGTTGTATTCAGAGGGGGCGGGGTTGCTTTTAATTGGGGGGTGAGGGCTGTTGTTGGCTTTATTTGTGGTGTTGGAACTTGTGCGGGGGTTGTCTCGGGGGGCGATTCGGGCTGTTTAGGGGGGGGGTCAGGAAGTAGTTTAGTTGAAAATTCCAGCTTTGGGAGTTGGAGAGAAAGGTTTGAGTCCTTTTTTCCTGAAGGGGAACTCTAAGAAGGGGTTTAGTCTTCAATCTTTGGTTTACAAGACCAATGTTTTTATAAACTATTAGAGTTAACTAGAGTTTGAGTAGTTTATTTTCCAGAGCGGCCGCGAGGGGGAATAGAATCAGGATAATTGTGAAATAAGTGAATGAGGCTAGCTGTCCAATAATAATGAAGGGGTGTTCTACTGGTTGGCTGCCTACTCAGGTTAGAATGAGGATGTTGGCGACTAGAGTTCAGAATAGGATTTGGGATAGGGGACGGAAGGTCATTGATCGCAGCTTTGATGTGTGGAGAAGTGGCATGAGGAATAGGACTAGGATTGAGGCGGCTAAGGCTAATACACCGCCTAATTTGTTAGGGATGGATCGGAGAATGGCGTAGGCGAATAGGAAGTATCATTCTGGTTTGATATGGGGAGGAGTTACTAGTGGGTTGGCTGGCGTGAAGTTTTCTGGGTCTCCTAGGAGGTTGGGGGCAAACAGGGCTAGTGAGATTAATAGGGAAAGTATTAGTATGAATCCTAGGATGTCTTTGATAGTGTAATATGGGTGGAAGGGAATTTTGTCGCAGTCTGAGGGGATGCCTATTGGGTTATTTGAGCCTGTTTCGTGGAGGAAGGTGAGGTGGACTAGTGTGAGGCCTACGATTACGAATGGGAGTAAGAAGTGGAGTGCGAAAAATCGGGTTAGTGTGGGGTTGTCTACGGAGAATCCGCCTCAAGCTCATTCGACTAGTGTTTGTCCAATGTAGGGGATAGCTGAGAATAGGTTTGTAATAACAGTAGCTCCTCAGAATGACATTTGGCCTCATGGTAGGACGTAACCTACGAAGGCGGTTGCTATGAGGGCTAGGAGGAGAATGACTCCAATGTTTCAGGTTTCTTTGTTTAGGTATGAGCCGTAGTAGATTCCTCGGCCGATGTGGAAGTAGATGCAGATAAAGAAGAAGGAGGCTCCGTTTGCATGGAGGTTGCGGATAAGTCAGCCGAACTGTACGTCTCGGCATATGTGGGCGACAGAAGAGAAGGCTAGGTTGGTGTCTGCTGTGTAGTGTATGGCTAGCAGAAGACCTGTAATGATTTGAGTAATTAAGCAGAGGCCTAATAGAGATCCGAAGTTTCATCATGTTGAGATGTTCGATGGAGCTGGGAGGTCAATTAGGGCATTGTTGATGATTTTTAGGATTTGGTGGTTTTTACGAAGGTTGAGGGCCATTTGTTGGTTCTGTATGTGGATAGGAGAATAATGAGGATGGATAAGGCGAATGATCCTAGGTAGGCTTTGATTGAGCCGGAGTGGAGGGTGGTGGCGGCTTTAGTTGCTGTTAGTTGTAGATTGGCTAGTCCTTCTGGACCTAGTATTTTGTATCAGGAGAGGTCTATTAGGTGGGAAGCGATGTTTTGTCCTCCGCTAAGGAGGTTAGTCATGCTTAGGCGGTGGGTTAGGGGGTTAAAGTATCCTAGGGATGTGGAGAAGTTTGAGAAAGGGGTTTGTTTTGTGAGGATGAGTGTTTTAGTCATATTTGATATTTCTAGTGCTAGGGCGATTCCTAGGGCTGTTACGATTAGGGCGGTTATTTTGATGTAAAGGGGCATGGTTATTGGAGGGGTTTTTGTAGGAATGATGAATGAAGTGATGAGGAATCCTGCTAGAATGCTTCCTAGTGCAAGTCGGGTGATGGGGGAAGTCACTGCGGGGTTGTTTTCATTTATTGGGGTTAAAGGAGGAATTCGAACGAAGCCGGTCTGAACTAGTATGGTTATGCGGATTGTGTACACTGCAGTGAATGATGTGGCTAGGAGGGTCAGTACTAGGGCTCAAGCATTTAAGTAGGATGTGTTTAGGCTTTCAATGATTTGGTCTTTTGAGTAGAATCCTGCTAGGAATGGTGTTCCTATTAGGGCGAGGTTACCAATAGTGAGACATGCGGTGGTTGTGGGTAGTGTTTTTTGGAGTCCTCCTATTTTTCGAATGTCTTGTTCACCGTTTAGGCTGTGGATGATAGAGCCTGAGCATAGGAAGAGCATGGCTTTGAAGAATGCGTGGGTGGAGATGTGAAGGAAGGCTAGTTCAGGGAGGTTTAGGCCGATAGCGACTATCATTAGGCCTAGTTGGCTTGAAGTGGAGAAGGCAATGATTTTTTTAATGTCATTTTGAGTGAGAGCGCATGTAGCTGCGAATAATGTTGATAGGGCACCTAGGCAGAGGCATAGGGTTAGGGCGGTTTGGTTGTTGTTAAATAGAGGGTTGGTTCGGATGAGTAGGAAGATTCCGGCCACTACTATTGTGCTGGAGTGGAGTAGGGCGGATACGGGGGTGGGTCCTTCCATTGCGGCTGGGAGTCATGGATGAAGGCCGAATTGGGCAGATTTTCCGGTTGCGGCTAGGATTAGGCCTAGTAAGGGTAGTGTGGGGGTTTGAGAAGAGGTGGGGAGTTGTTGGATTTCTCAAGAGTTGGTAGTGGAAGCTAGTCATGCCATGCATAGAATGAGTCCGACATCTCCAACTCGGTTGTAAAGTACGGCTTGTAGGGCGGCGGTGTTAGCTTCTGCTCGGCCATGTCATCAGCTAATTAACAGGAAGGATATAATCCCGACTCCTTCTCAGCCAATGAACAGGACAAACAGGTTATTGGCGATGATTAGGATGAGTATGGCAATTAAGAAGAATAGTAAGTAGGTGAAGAATTTTGTGATGTAGGGGTCTGAAGCTATGTATCATGTTGCGAATTGTAGGATGGATCATGATACGAATAGTGCAATGGGAAAGAAGGTGAGGGAGTAGAAGTCTATTTTTAGACTGATGGGGATTTTAAAGTTTGTGATGAATTTTCATTCTCAGAGAGAGGTGAGGCTTTCTGTTCCGGAGTAGATGTAGATTGTTATCGGAATGAGGCTGATTAGGAAGGAAGTTTTGACTGCATTTGTAATTGTGCTAGGGGTGTTTTTAAGATTGTTGGATAGGAGGGGGAATAGAATTGGAGTGGAGAGGATTGTTAGGGTGAGGAGTATAGATGTGTTTAGGACTAGTGAAAGGTCCATTACTTTCACTTGGATTTGCACCAAGATGAGTGGCTCCTAAGACCATTGGATTACTATTATCCTTTGAAAGTAAGGAGACTGAGGTTTTATACTCAGATACAAGAGTTAGCAGTTCTCGTTGGTTTAACCTCTCCTCGGCAGGTAAGAAGGGTTTAACTTCTATTTTTAGAGTCACGGTCTAATGTTTTGGTTGAAACTATACTTGCATATAGGGACACCTGAAATCAGTTCAGGTTTGAAGATTAGGAGGATCATGGGGATTATGTGTAGAGCTATGAGGAGATGTTCCCGTGTGGAGGAGTTTTGGATTGATGTGATGTGGGATGGAAGAGTGCCTCGTTGTGTTATCATTAGTATGTATAGGGTGTATGAGGCGGTGAGTAAGATTGCGGCCCCCGTCAGGATAATTGTGAATGCAGATCAGTTGAAGAGTGCGGTTACGATGGTTAGTTCTGCTATGAGGTTTGTCGTTGGAGGTAGGGCTATGTTTGTTAGGTTTGCTAGGAGTCATCAGGTGGCTATAAGGGGTAGGAGGGGTTGTAGTCCTCGTGTGAGTAGTAGGATTCGGCTGTGGGTTCGTTCGTAATTGGTGTTGGCTAGGCAGAATAATATAGAGGATGTTAGTCCATGTGAAATTATTAGGATTATTGCTCCTGAAAAGGCTCATTGAGTTTGGATTATGGTTGCGGCTACTACTAATCCTATGTGGCTGACGGATGAGTAGGCAATTAATGATTTTAGGTCAATTTGGCGTAGGCAGATAGCGCTGGTTATTAGAGCTCCTCATAGGGCGAGGGTAATGAAGGGGTAGTGTAGGTTGTTTGATGTTGGATCTACTAGGATTGTGATTCGTATGATTCCATAGCCTCCGAGTTTTAGAAGGAGGGCTGCTAGTAGTATGGAGCCTGCAATGGGGGCTTCTACGTGGGCCTTGGGGAGTCATAGGTGTAGTCCGTATAGGGGAGCTTTTACTATAAAGGCTAGCAGGAGGGCTAGGCTTGCGATTAAGCCGGATCAGGAGGAGTTTAGTGTGGGGTGTGAGAGTTTAAGTATTGGGAGGTATAGTGTGCCGATATGGTTGTGTAAGTGGAGGATGGCAATTAATAGTGGTAGTGAGCTGGCGAGGGTGTAGAATAGTAGGTAAATACCGGCGTTTAGTCGTTCTGGTTGGTTTCCTCATCGTGTGATGAGGATGAGGGTGGGGATGAGGGTAGCTTCAAATGCAATGTAGAAGAGTATTAGCTCTGAGGCGGAGAAGGCTAAGAGAATGAATAATTGGGCTAAAATTACTGTTGTGGTGAAGATTCGTTTACGGACTGTGGGTTCTTGTTCTAGGTGGCTTTGGCTTGCTATGATTATGAGGGGTAGGAGTCAGCACGAGAGCACTAGTAAGGGGGAGGAGATTTGGTCGATGGATGTTCAGGGAGTTAGGCCTTTATTAGGGTAGTATGTTGGGACGAGTCATTGTAGGCTGATGGAGGCAATAAGTAAGCTGTATAATGTAGTGTTGGTTCACAGGTGTTTGCGTGGGGAGAGGATGGCTAGGGGAAGGAGTATTATGGTTGGGGCGATGATTTTTAGCATTGTAGGAGGTTAAAGTTGTGTAGGTGGTCGGATCCGTGGGTCCGGGTTGAAGCGACTAGCAAGGCTAGTCCTGTGCCTGCTTCGCAGGCGGAGAATGTTAGTATGAGGATAGGCAGGATGGTGGCAGTTGACGATTGTATCTGGATGGGTCATATGGCTAGGGCGATGTACATAGATAGTATCATGCTTTCTAGACATAATAAGGCTGAGATTAGGTGGGTTCGGTGGAAGGCTAGGCCTAGGCTGCTTAGGGTGAAGGCTGAGTAGAAACTTAAGTGTAGGTAGGACATATAGAAAGTTATAGGGTGAAGGCTATAATTTGTTGAGTCGAAATCAACTGTCTTGATTAGACTAACTTTCTGTTATTCTGCTCATTCTAGTCCCCCTTGTATTCATTCATATACTAGCCCTAAGGTAAGGAGGAAGATGAGTACGTAGGCTCAAGCTAGGGTGGTGGTGGGGGATTGTAGTTGGGTGGCTCATGGTAGTGGTAGGAGTAGGGCAATTTCTAGGTCAAAGAGGAGGAAGAGGATAGCTACTAGGAAGAAGCGAATTGAAAAGGGGAGTCGGGCAGATCCTAAGGGGTCGAATCCGCATTCGTATGGGGATAGTTTTTCTGAGTCTGGGGTTATTTGAGCAAGTCAAAAGTTTAATGTTGTTAGGAGGATGCTTAGGGTTAGCGATAGAGTAAGTATGAATAGAATTATGTTTATTACTCTTCTCTGGGTTTGAACCAGATTCTAAGGATTGGAAGTCGATTGTAATTAATATACTAGAAGAGTAAGATCCTCATCAGTAGATAGAGATATAGAGGAATAGTCATACAACGTCTACGAAGTGTCAGTATCAAGCAGCTGCTTCGAATCCGAAGTGGTGGTTTGATGTGAAGTGGTATTTGATTAGGCGTAGAAGACATACTAGTAGGAATGTAGAGCCGATGATTACGTGTAATCCATGGAAGCCGGTAGCGACAAAGAAGGTTGAGCCGTAGACTCCATCGGCGATGGAGAATGGGGCTTCGTAGTATTCTATGGCTTGTAGGGCGGTGAAGTAAAATCCTAGTAGGACTGTTAGTAGTAGGGCTTGAATTGCTTGTTTTCGGTTGGCTTCTGTGATGCTATGGTGTGCTCATGTAACAGTAACTCCGGAGGCTAGGAGGATGGCAGTGTTTAGTAGGGGTACGTCTATGGGGTTGAGGGGTTTGATTCCGACGGGCGGTCATTGTCCTCCTAATTCGGGTGTAGGGGCGAGGCTTGAGTGGAAGAAAGCTCAGAAAAAGCCTAGGAAGAAGAAGGCTTCTGATGTGATGAATAATACTATTCCGTAGCGCAGTCCTTTTTGTACGGTAGGGGTGTGGTGGCCTTGGAATGTGCTTTCTCGGACAATGTCGCGTCATCATTGGAATATGACGAGGAGAGTTGAAATTAGGCCTAGAATAAGGAGTCGAGGGGAATTGTGGTGGAATCATATTGTTAGGCCTGAGGTAGTAATTAGAGCAGCGGCTGCTCCTAGGATAGGTCAAGGGCTGGGGTCGACTATATGATAAGAATGTGCTTGGTGTGCCATTGGGGGTTAGATGTTTTCTTGTAGGTAGAGGCTCAGTAGAAGAACAAAGACATAGGCTTGGATTATCGCCACTGCTACTTCTAGGATGGTTAGTAGGAACAGAACTAATAAGGTTAGAATTGAGACTAGGGGTATTGTGGAGAAGAGGGCTATTGTTGCTGTGGAGATGAGTTGAATGAGGAGGTGGCCTGCTGTGAGGTTGGCTGTTAGACGCACGCCCAGTGCTAGTGGACGGATGAGTAGGCTTGTTGTCTCGATTAGAATAAGAGCGGGAATTAGTGGGGTGGGGGTGCCTTCTGGCAGGAGATGGCCTAGTGAGACTGAGGGTTGGTTTCGTAGTCCTGTTAGGAGGGTGGCTAGTCATAGGGGGAAGGCTAGGGCTAGGTTTATGGATAGTTGGGTGGTTGGAGTGAATGTGTAAGGGAGCAGGCCTAAAAGGTTGATGAGTAGGAGGAAGATTAGCAGGGACGTTAAAATTAGAGCTCATTTATGGCCTTTCTTGTCCAGGGGCATTATTAGTTGTTTTGTGACTAAGTTGATAAATCATAGTTGGAGGGTTGAAAGGCGGTTGGTGATTCATCGGTTGTCTAGGGATGGCAGCAGGAGAGCTGGGAATGTTATTGAGATTAGGATTAAGGGGATTCCTAGGAGGGAGGGGCTTGAAAATTGATCGAAGAAGCTTAAGTTCATGGTCAGGTTCAGGGGGTGGTGTTAGGGGTGATGGGTGGTTTGTTGGAGGGAGGATTTATTGACACGAATGATAGGAGTTTGGGTTGGATGATTAGGGAGAAGGTAAGTCATGAAATGATCATGATAAAAAGTCAGGGGTTGGGGTTTAGTTGGGGCATATCATTAAGGAGGGGGGGATTTCCTCTATCTTTAGCTTAAAAGGCTAATGCTGGTTCATAGCTTCTTAATGATTAGGATGGGATTAGAGAAGATCAGTTTTCGAAGTCGGCAAGTGGAGTGGATTCTACTACGATTGGTATGAAACTGTGATTGGCTCCACAAATTTCTGAGCATTGTCCGTAGAAAACACCTGGTCGGGAGGCAAAGAAGGAAGTTTGGTTGAGGCGGCCTGGGACTGCGTCGGTTTTTACACCTAGGCTTGGGACGGCTCATGAGTGGAGAACGTCGTCAGCGGTGACAATAACTCGGATGGTAGAGTTTATAGGGACTACGACTCGATGGTCAACTTCTAGTAGACGGAAATGTCCTAGAGGCAGGTCTGTCGTTGGGATTATGTAGGAGTCGAATGTTAAGTCTTTGAGGTCAGTGTACTCGTAAGTTCAGTATCATTGATGGCCGATGGCTTTTAGAGTTAGGTCCGGTTCATTGATCTCGTCCATCATGTAGAGGATCCGTAGGGATGGTAGGGCGAGTATGACTAAGACCATGGCTGGTAGGATTGTTCAGATAAGTTCGATTACTTGAGCATTGACTGTGTTTGATGTTAGTTTTTCTGTAAGTGTGTGGGTTAGTAGGTAGAGTACTAGGCTGCAAATTGCTAGTGCAACCATTAGGGCGTGGTCGTGGAATCCTATTAGTTCTTCTATGATAGGGGAGGAAGCGTCTTGAAAGTTAAGTTGTGAGTGGTTGGCCATGTTTGGGGAGAGATGTGCTGGGGTTTCACCTGCAATTTAGTCTTGACAAGGCTATGTAATTGTTTTACTAACATCTCTTTATGAGAAAGAAGCATGAGTGGTATATGCGGTTGGCTTGAAACCAACATATGGGGGTTCGACTCCTTCCTTTCTTGTACTTGTACAAAAGCAGGTTCTTCGAATGTGTGGAATGGAGGTGGGCAGCCGTGGATTCATTCGACGTTTGTGCTTGTTAGTTCTGGTTGTAGGACTTTACGTTTTGATGCAAAGGCTTCTCAGATGATGAAGACTAACATGATCACGGCTGTGAGGGAGATGAGGGATCCTACTGAGGAGATGGTATTTCATAGTGTGTAGGCGTCTGGGTAGTCTGAGTATCGTCGTGGCATGCCGGCTAGGCCTAGGAAGTGTTGAGGGAAGAAGGTTAGGTTTACACCTACGAACATTACGCCGAAGTGTACTTTTGCTCATGTTGAATGTAGGGTGTATCCGGTGAATAGTGGGAATCAGTGGGTGAAGCCTGCTAGAATTGCGAATACTGCTCCTATAGAGAGGACGTAGTGGAAGTGGGCTACTACGTAGTAAGTGTCGTGCAGGGCAATGTCTAGTGAGGAGTTTGCTAGTACGATTCCTGTTAGGCCTCCGATGGTGAATAGGAAGATGAACCCTAGGGCTCATAACATTGGTGGGTCTCACTTGATTGTGCCTCCGTGGAGCGTAGCTAATCAGCTGAATACTTTAATGCCCGTTGGGATGGCAATAATCATAGTGGCGGATGTAAAGTATGCTCGGGTGTCAACGTCTATTCCTACTGTAAATATGTGGTGGGCTCAGACGATAAATCCTAAGAATCCGATGGATAATATGGCTCATACTATTCCTATGTAGCCGAATGGTTCTTTTTTACCTGCATAGTATGTCACGACATGGGAGATGATTCCGAACCCTGGGAGGATTAAGATGTAGACTTCTGGATGGCCGAAGAATCAGAAAAGATGTTGGTATAGGATAGGGTCTCCTCCTCCCGCGGGGTCGAAGAATGTGGTGTTGAGGTTGCGGTCTGTAAGGAGTATTGTGATCCCTGCAGCTAGTACTGGGAGTGATAGGAGTAGTAGGACTGCAGTGATTAGGACGGATCAAACAAATAGGGGGGTTTGGTATTGTGAAAGTGCAGGGGGTTTTATGTTGATTGCTGTTGTGATGAAGTTAATGGCCCCTAGGATTGAGGAGATACCGGCTAGGTGTAGGGAGAAGATTGCAAGGTCGACTGAGGCTCCGGCGTGGGCTAAGTTACCGGCCAGTGGGGGGTACACTGTTCAGCCTGTACCGACGCCTGCTTCTACTGTGGAGGATGCCAGTAGGAGAAGGAAGGATGGGGGGAGTAGTCAAAAACTTATGTTATTTATTCGTGGGAATGCTATGTCTGGGGCTCCAATCATTAGGGGAACTAATCAGTTTCCGAACCCCCCGATTATGATTGGTATAACTATGAAGAAAATTATTACGAAAGCATGGGCTGTGACGACCACGTTGTAGACTTGGTCGTCTCCTAGGAGGGCTCCAGGTTGGCCTAGTTCTGCTCGAATGAGGAGGCTTAGGGCGGTACCTACTATCCCGGCTCATGCGCCGAAGATTAAGTATAGGGTCCCGATGTCTTTGTGGTTGGTTGAGAATAATCATCGAGTAATGAATGTCACAGGTAAGATGGCTGAGTGTATAAGCGTTAGGCTGTAGTCCTTTTTACAGAGGTTAAATTCCTCTTCTTATCGGCTCTGTAGTGAAATTCATAGTGAGTTGCAAGCTCATTGATGTGCATTAGATATGTACCGGGGCCTTAGGCAGAAGCCTGTTGGTTAGGGCATGTAGCTGTTAACTATAGAATTATGGGATCGAAGCCCATCTGCCTAGGAGGTTGGAAGGTCCTAGCTTAATTAAAGCACCTGAGTTGCATTTAGGGGATGCAGGGTAATGGCCTGCGGACTTTAGCAGAAACTAAGAGGGTCTAACTCTTGTTTAAGGCTTTGAAGGCCTTCGGTTTGGGTAATCCTAAGTTTCTTAGACGATGGTGAGGATTATGGGGGAGATGGGGAGGAGTATGACGGACATGGTGGTTAGGACTGCGATGGTGATGCTAGTTGGCTTATTAGTGCGTCATTGCTTCATGTGGTTTGTGGTGTGTGGGGGGAGTGTAATTGTTGTGCAGTACGCCAGACGGAGGTAGAAAAATAAGCTTAGCAGGGAGAGGAGGGAAATGAGTGTAGCTGCTGGGGCTATATCCTGTTTGGTTAGTTCTTGGATGATTAGTCATTTGGGTAGGAATCCTGTTAGAGGGGGGAGTCCTGCTAGAGAGAGCAGGGCTAAGAGTAATATTGTGTTTAAAGATGGGGCTTTGGTTCATGCAGTGATTAAAGTGGACAGTTTTAGTACTTTGGTTGTATTTAGAGTGAGGAAGACGGTTGCAGTTATCACGGCATATAGGTAGAAGTTAAGGAGGGCGAGTTTTGGGTTATAGATGAGGATGATCGCTATTCAGCCTAGGTGAGAGATGGAGGAGAAGGCCAGGATTTTTCGGATTTGTGTCTGGTTAAGGCCTAATCATCCTCCTAGGGCTGTTGATAAGATAGCTAGGGTGGCTAAGAGGGTGGGGTTTAGTGAGGGTGAGGTTATGTAGAGCAGTGTGATTGGGGGAAGTTTTATGGCAGTAGATAGGAGGAGACCAGTAATGAGGGGGGAGCCTTGAAGTACTTCTGGAAATCAGAAGTGGAATGGTACTAGCCCTAGTTTTATTGCAATTGCTGAAGTAAGAATTAAGCAAGAGGTGGGGTGGGTGAGTTGGGTAATGTCTCATTGTCCGGTGTGCCATGCATTGGTTATGCTGGAGAATAAGACGAGGGCTGAAGCGGCTGCTTGGGTTAGGAAGTATTTAGTGGCAGCTTCAATGGCTCGTGGGTGATGAGATTTTGAGATTAGTGGGAGGATGGCGAGAGTGTTGATTTCAAGGCCTGTCCAAGCTATGATTCAGTGGTTACTTGAGAGGGTGATGGTTGTTCCTAAGAGTAGGCTGGTGATGAAGATTAGGTTTGCTTGGGGATTCATTAGCAGGGGAAGGAGTTGAACCATCATTTTCGGGGTATGGGCCCGATAGCTTATTTAGCTTACCCTACTAGAAAGTAATATAAAGGAAGTATGGAGGGTTTTGATTCCTCTAGTGCAGGTTCGATTCCTGTTTTTCTAAGTGGCAGGAAATGAGAGGGTTGGTGCACCTCCATGTTCACTTTATCATAGTGACCCTTAGCATTCAGGCACATTTCCGGTAAGTCTTAGGTAGGGGGGCAGGCCCGCGTAGCAAATTAATATGCTGATGTGTCAGAGACATAGGGCTAATGTGAGTGGCAGGAAGTTTTTTCATAATAGGTGTATTAATTGGTCATATCGAAATCGTGGGTAGGAAGCTCGAATTCATAGGAATCCTGCTGATAAGAGCAGGACTTTTGTGGCTAAGATAACAGGGAATAGCTCTTGAGGAGGGTCGAGGAAGCTTGGATTGAAGAAAAGGATGGTAGTTAATGTGTTTATAAGCATGATATTGGCGTACTCGGCTAGGAAGAAGAGCGCGAAAGGACCTGCCGCGTATTCTACATTAAATCCGGACACTAGTTCTGACTCTCCTTCTGTTAAGTCGAAAGGAGCACGGTTGGTTTCGGCTAGCGTGGAGACATACCACATTATGGCGAGGGGTCAGCAAGAGAAGATTAGGTATAGGGGTTCTTGGGTGACTGCAAGGGTGCTTAGGGTGTAGTTGCCGCTGAAGAGAATGACAGAGAGGAGAATGATGGCTAGAGTAACTTCGTATGAGATTGTTTGGGCTACTGCTCGTAATGCTCCGATCAGGGCGTATTTTGAATTTGAGGCTCAGCCGGATCATAGGATAGAATATACTGCCAGGCTGGATATTGCTAGCAGGAAAAGTAGTCCAAGGTTGAGATCTGCGAGGGAGAATGGAAGGGGCAGTGGGGTTCAGATTGAGATTGCTAGGAGTAAAGCTAGCATTGGAGTAATAATGAATAAGATTGGGGAGGATGTTGATGGTCGAATTGGCTCTTTAATGAATAGTTTTACGCCATCTGCCAGGGGTTGCAGGAGCCCGAAGGGGCCAACGACATTTGGACCCTTTCGACCCTGCATGTAGCTTAGAATTTTACGTTCCACTAGTGTAAGGAAGGCTACTGCGATTAAGATTGGGAGGGCATAGGAGAGGGCTATGGTTAGGTTAATTAGGAGGGGGTAGTTGGTCATGGGGTGTTTGGGGTTAAGCTAGGGAGAGGATTTGAACCTCTGATTTAAAGGACTTAAGCCTTTTGCATTTTCCGAGCTCTGCCACGCTAGCTAATCCTTTTCTTGGATGTGATGTGGTGTGATAGCCTTTTGTAGTTTAGTTGGCTTCACTACTTAAGGCGAAGGCTTGCTTGTGGTATTGGCCTCACTTTTCCTATCCTTTCGTACTGGGAAGAGTTCGTCATAGATAGAAACCGACCTGGATTACTCCGGTCTGAACTCAGATCACGTAGGACTGTTAATCGTTGAACAAACGAACCCTTAGTAGCGGCTGCACCACTAGGATGTCCTGATCCAACATCGAGGTCGTAAACCTCCCCGTCGATACGGACTCTCGGAGGAGATTGCGCTGTTATCCCTGGGGTAGCTTGGTCCATTGATCAATTGTATTGGATCTGGGTGCTATTAGCACGTTGAGGGGTTGCTCTCAGTCTAGAGGTATGGTCTAATCTTTGGAGGTTTTGTTTTGCTCCAAGGTCGCCCCAACCGAAAAACGCAGACCAGTAACTCGTGTGTCAGTGAACCCGGTGGGTGTGTGTGTGTTTTGAGGTGGTTGCTGGTTTTAAAGTTCCACAGGGTCTTCTCGTCTTATGGGTTTATCCCTGCTTTTGTACAGGGAGATCAATTTCACCGATTGCCTGTAAGAGACAGTTAAGACCTCGTTTAGCCATTCATACTAGTCTCGATTTATGGGACAATTGATTGCGCTACCTTTGCACGGTTAGGATACCGCGGCCGTTGAACGTGAGTCACCGGGCAGGCATCACCTTCAATACTTGTTTTAGGTTTGCTGAAGGCTATGTTTTTGGTAAACAGTCGGGCCTTGACGGGTTTGCCTAGTTCCTTTTACAGGTTTTAATCTTTCTTAATGGACGCTCCTCTGTCGGGTTAACAAGTAGCTTAATACTGTGCTTGTTTGATTTGTCGTATATTGGGGGTTTGTTAATAATGTATAGATGTAAGCTTGCGTCGTAGAGGGAGGACCCTGGTTACTCATTCTAGCATTAATTCTCCTATTTGGGTATAGGTTGGCCTGTTAATGGGGAGGGAGTCATGGGGTTCTTATATTTTTGTGGTACGGAGCTTTAACGCACTCTTTGTTGATGGCTGCTTGAGGGCCCACAGTAATGTTGTAGGATTGTTACTTATCCGCTCGTGGAGATTGTATTCTTTTTTAAAGGAGCTGTACCTCCTTTAAATAGCCCTTAATTCGCTTCATTAGGGTTTGTGGAGTTTCCTTGGAGAAGAATTAAGAGTGAACTTAGATTCGTTTCACAGGCAACCAGCTATCACCCAGCTCGATTGGCTTTTCACCTCTACCAACAAGTCATCCCACTCTTTTGCCACAGAGACGGGTTCGCTCAATAATAGCTGCTCGTAGGTAGCTCGCTTGGGTTTCGGGGTGGCAAACTTAAATTCATTTTGCTTGGTTTTTCTTGCTAGACCATGATGCAAAAGGTACAAGGGTTGATCTTTGCTGTTTATAGCTTAGGTTTCATTGCTATTTCATCTTTCCCTTACGGTACGTGGTCTCTATCGCGCCAATGGTGTCTTTTCTATCGCCTATACTGGGACTGATGAATGCTTTAGTTGGGTTGCATGGAGTAGCTTTGTTATTCTGGGTCATGTCGATTGGGCTAGAGTTTGGCATCAAGACGATCTGGTATTAGCAGACATTTTTCAGGTGTAAGCTGAATGCTTTTAGTTAAGCTACGTCTTGGTAGTCTAAGTGCACCTTCCGGTACACTTACCTTGTTACGACTTACCTCATCTTTGGCTGCGTAGCTTTTTAGTTATGGGGGGGGGGGGGGGCCTGCGAGGAGGGTGACGGGCGGTATGTACGTGCCCCAGGGCCGGCTTAAAGAGGGCTCGATTGTCCCACTTTACTGCTAAATCCGCCTTCCAGGGGTTATTTCATACCCCTTTGCCGTAATGTTCTAGTCTAGAAAATGTAGCCCATTACTACCATTCCATAGGCTATACCTTGACCTGTCTTATTAGCGTGGTGGGGCTATTGCGCTCACTGTTGGGCTTTCAGGGGAGGTGGGCTGGCGACGGCGGTATGTAGGCTGTTTTGGCAAGGAATGGTCAGGTATATCGTGGATCATCGATTACAGAACAGGCTCCTCTAGGTGGGTTTGGGGCACCGCCAAGTCCTTAGAGTTTTAAGCGTTGGTGCTCGTAGTTCTCGGGCGGATGCTTTAGTAGGGGTAAGCATCAAGATTTAGGGCCAGGCATAGTGGGGTATCTAATCCCAGTTTGGGCCCTGGCTTTCGTGGAGTTCAATTAATCGTTGTTCTAAGATTTTCTTTGGTAAGTGGCCTTATTGGCATCTTGGGCTTGTGACGGCTCAGTTGCTTTTTAATCTTAGTTACTTGGATAGCATGTGACCACGCTTTACGCCGTTATAATGTTAATTTGGGTCTCCTGTATGACCGCGGTGGCTGGCACAGGATTTACCAACCCTAAAATTGCTATGGCTAAGTCAAGTTTACACTCATTGCTTAATATTAACTACTGCTGAGTACCCGTGGGGGCGTGGCAATTGCAAGGCGTCTTGGGCTACGGTTAATGGTGAGCCTGATACCCGCTCCTATCTACCTAGTTAAGGTGTCCAGGGCATCTACACTGGGGCGCGGATACTTGCATGTATATACCTAGCAAAAACTAACAGTAAGGTTAGGACTAAGTCTTTTGTTCTTGGGTGTGTGTGGCAGCCATCTTGACATCTTCAGTGTCATGCTTTGTATAAGCTACAAGAACTAGGGGGATGGCAGTTGATTATTTGATGTTATGGTTTGTATTTTTGTTTGGTTTTTAGAAGGGGGTAAGTTCTAGGGGTGGTTCTGTTTTTGTGTGTAGGTGTTATGTAATAATGATGGTGGTTGATCGTTGTTTTTGGTAGTAGAAATTTTAGAGGAGAGTTAATTAAGGATATTGATGATGAACGGTTTGGATAATGTAGGGATATATGGTTTAATTATTTAATGAAAAAAAAATAAAAATGTCAAGATAAAAAAAAGAAATGTATAAAATAGGATTTAAATGATAATTCCTAGTAAATGATAAAATAATTCATATGTCCGGCAACCATTACACTATCTGTTGTCTAGAGGTAGGTAGCGCGCCCTCCATGAATGGGGTCAAAGTGCATCAGTGCCAAGTTTGCGACGACCTTATCCATCAAACCATGACATTCTGGGTGTTAGGGGATTCATATGTTCGACGGTCATGTGATGGACATGTCAAGAGGAAGATAACTCCTGCTACGCACTTGAAGGGTTTATTGAAAGGACGCTAAAAGAAAACAAGTGTAAGAGGTCGGTATGCCGCGATGGTGAGAGTAGGGAGGAGTATTCAACCGACCACTTGTATCAGTGAAGAGCAAGTAGGAGGGAGTGATCCAAGTTATGGTCCTGAAGTTACAACCAATAGCGCAAAAGAGCAAGTAGAGCTCGGCGGTTAGGGGGAAAGTATGGGCCCAAGGACAATAACCTATAACACTCATACGTTGAGTAGCTCGGTTCTCGTGAGAAGCGCGATCAATAGATAACCATGTTCTCTGGCTTGGGAGTGCTTGAAGGCTGTTGGTAGAGAATTCTGGTTAGGAGGTGGGCGAATCCTGTAGTCTAGGGGAATGCAAAGGTGTACTGTGACGTTAGTCGTTTACTGGTTGGGTGTTATGCATAGTAGATATCTACTAGTGTTTGGGTAACGCTTGCGGCTTGGCTGTAGGTAGGAGCATTTGGGCTCTATGGTACCTGAGGCAAGAATGTTCCTGGTGGGAGTGTTGGCCGAATATCATCCGTTTTGGAGATAATGTTTGGGTTTTTGGAGGGGAGACATGGCGTATGGCGTTGGCATTCCTACATTTCATGGACTGTCTGATGGGGCAGAGAATGTGATGCATTATTATACATACCCTTAAAGCAAGAAGAAAACGTGCTGGGGGGGGAAGGGGGGGGTGGAGATGGTAGACATAATTAGGC